TGGAATCAAAGAAAGATATTTAAAATGGCTCGTATGTTGTGACTTGGAATAAATGTTTCCCGGTAAAGGAAGGGAATAGTAATTTATTCATTCCTAATTTATTCCTATAGAACGTCTAGGAACAAGAAGATTAAATCGGATATATCGACAGATTCCCGCGTAGTCCAAAGAAAAAAAAGATCCAATTTCATCTCTATCGAATTTTAATATCAGAATAGTGGATATAATTATGATGCAATGGGTTAGGTCCACTTACTTTTTATTTTGTTGATTTCTAATCGATTTAATTGGAATAATGGAAAATAGGAAAGGAATAGTAATATTTGAAAGGAAAGGAATAGTAATATTTGAAGATTTAACGAGACGACTTATCCTTACATTCATTATAATATTTAATATTTTAATATATTCATTATAATATTTAATATTTTAATATAATATTTATAATAATTATATTATTTATTTAATAATTAATAATATATTTTTTATTTAATAATATATTTAATTTATTAAAATAGCAAATTTATAACCATACTATAATTAATTATAATGTTATAATTTTGATTATATATTAAAATATTAAATTATAATTAAAATATGAAATTATACGGTTTGTTACTTTTTTTTTTATTACTTTATTACAATTACAAAGATCAACAATATCTTTATTCGCACTTCAAATATGAATACTACTGCCGGAGTTTTATGATTTATGAAAAAATCAAAGCCCCTTATCGGATTTGAACCGATGACTTACGCCTTACCATGGCGTTACTCTACCACTGAGTTAAAAGGGCTTGTTTGATCCAATTCCTGAATAAAGACACTATGAGTTTAGTATATATACTTATTATAATAGATGTACATAGATATATCTTATAATAAGTATAAGGATAGATATATCTTATAATAAGTATAAGGGTTCATTCAGGAATGAAAAATTTTCTTTATCCAGTAAAAGTAAATTAAATAATTTAATATAATTTAATATAGAGTATATAATATAGGTAAAATAAAACGGTTTATTGATATGATATTGGATTTGATAAATATCAATACAATGAATTGTTTCAAGACTATCCTAATTGACATCATAACTAAATTCATTTGAGTGATACATGTATCCACTAATTTAACATAGATCCAAGATATTTCATTGAATCATTGATAAAGAGATTCGGATAAAGAGATTCGGCGTGGCCTTTGAACCAAACTTTTATCGAAAAAAATTGTATAGAAAGAATCGTGAAAGACGGAAAGATCCTTCGTATCGAGTCATACCATTCCATTATATTGACAATTTTAAAAAACTATTCATACTATGAACATAGTATGATGGCGGTCGTGCAAGTCTGCCCCCATCGTCTAGCGGTTCAGGACATCTCTCTTTCAAGGAGGCAGCGGGGATTCGACTTCCCCTGGGGGTAGGGTACTACGAAAGGAAGTTGATCGTGGATTATCAATAAGCCTGGAATTGATTCTTCCTGGGTCGATGCCCGAGCGGTTAATGGGGACGGACTGTAAATTCGTTGGCAATATGTCTACGCTGGTTCAAATCCAGCTCGGCCCAATAATTTGCCGATCCGCCATGAAATGATATAATATAACCCATTTGTTGCTCTCCAGAAATGCCCGATCCCCCAATCCCAATACGGAAGAAATCCATTTTATGATATATCTATACCACTATTTATTTACTCTCTTTTTACAAGAAATTCTGATCTTGCTAATGATCTAGATTCATATCAGGATCCGTAACTATAAAGTAAAGTTTAAGGAAAAGAGTAAATAAAAAAAAACTTTTTTGATTGAACGAGTGATTATCCAATTGATTTGGCAATAACGAAAGGATTACTAGTAATACCGGCTGCTCTCACTAAAGTACATATACATATGGGTATCGATATATCACACTCGCAGCTCTGTTACAACACGCCAATTCTAATCGAAATTGAAAGGGTTAGAATGAAATCATAAAAATATGTATACTTTATTTTATTATGGTATTTACTTGGGATTGTAGTTCAATTGGTCAGAGCACCGCCCTGTCAAGGCGGAAGCTGCGGGTTCGAGCCCCGTCAGTCCCGACGAATCCAAATCCAATAAAAAACTATATCAATTCATCTCTCTATTTTTTGTGAAAAGAAGTCCAAATAACATAATTTCATTCCCAACAGTGATCCCTCTTCTTTTTTTCTTTTTCGTTTCACATTTATCATCAACCAAATGGGGGAATTTCCATTTCTTCGACTAGTACCGATTCGATTGATGGGAGAGAGGCATATGTGGATTAGTACAATTATTATATTATTAGCATCAGATTCAGGATTCCACGGGATACCGTACTGTACTGGGTCTGGCTTTTTCAATTACTCCCGATCTGTGAAATATGAAATAGAGTAGAGTATTGTATGTTTCCCGGGAGTACATACATAAATGGAATTTGTACAATATAAAAAAAATTGAACATAGTTACTGTGTTGTGTATAGAATAGTATAGAATACTTTTTTTTTAAGATTAAAATAAAAGTATATCCTTTTCGGGCCCTATTTTGTGTAACCTCAATTTCAAATTTTACTAATTTGAAATAATCTATCTCATTCAAATTTCGCATTGAGCTTTTGATATATGCGTCCCATTACTAATCCAATGAAAGAGGATATTCAAAAAATAAAGATCAAACAAGGATCACTTTTTTATTAGCGAGGTAATGAATTTTTTTTTTATAAGGGTTTTTCCTTGAAAGAACAAACTTTTTAAATTTATATATAAATATATAAAAAAATAGTTAATTTGATGGAATATTCGATTTTTTTATACCGGAATTTGTACTCGTCTTTATCATACTTCTTTTGTTTTCCAAGAAGATTGGATCATTAAAAAAAGGAGTTTATAACTTAGCTCCTTCCTTTTTTTCATTGAGCTTCTATTGTTTGTTGGGGTTTGTTTAGAACCAATGGTAAGTGGAAAGGCGGTTAGATGATACTTCATCAGATGATTGTACAAAGAGGGCGGTAGGTTATAGAAAAGAAAGAATGATAAATAAATAAAGGAATTATTGATTGTATCGGGAATCAAATTTTGAGTTCAGTATGGATAAAAGATCGTCCTATGTTATACTATTCAATTCTTGACGATGAATCGATTTGATAGCTCCGATATTGTTATTCATGATATTGATCCGATTCGATATCATCGAGATGTAATGCATCCCATTGAATTTACAGGCGAAAGATTTATTATCTCTATGGGATTAACTCCCGAGTTATTGCGAATTAAAGAAAAATTAAACAATGAGATTATGGAAGTAAATATTCTCGCATTTATTGCTACTGCACTGTTTATTCTAGTTCCTACTGCTTTTTTACTTATAATATACGTAAAAACAGTCAGCCAAGGTGATTAATTTGAATTAAACTTGATTTTTTATTTCTTATCAATAATTGCAGAGAAGAAAAGGATAAAAATTTCGCGTCTTAAATGAAATGGGGAGACTAGAATCAGTCGTATTCTATGAGATACGATAGTATGGTAGAAAGATTCAGATATTTCTTTCTACCATACTATCTAGTATTGTTATTGTAGTGTATAAAGTTGTATTGTAATGCGGGTTAATTTAATATAGATTAATATAGATCAATCTACAATAGTATTATCATATTCCTTTTCTATATATATAGAAATCGATTAAATTACGTATATATAATATATATAGTGATAATGTATATTATATAGTATCCCAATTCTATTTCTTTGCTTTATCTATTTGTATTTAATTTGTGTTGATTTGAATTAAATTAATTTGAAATAATCGAAAGCGACTTTTACGATTCGAATTCCTAGATTTCTGATTATTTTCAATATGAATCCCGATCGAAAGAATCAATGACTTCTTCGATGGGTATAATAAAATAATCTTTTAGTTAGCATTCCGACGAAGAAGTCATTGATTGAGGAGTTGACAAATGATCCATGGGAACTTCTTCGGATTTCGAAAAGGATTAGTAAAACCCGTCGACTTTTAACATTTGAACCATGATATGAAATGGGTTCAATAAAACAAGCAAAACATAAATAAAATTTCTAAAATAGTAAAACTAAAACAAGCGGCGCAATATGTGACTCGCCCAAGACAATATTTTAGGATGTGCAGTATCTCGTTGGACAACTACTATGTTGTTTCCCAATGTGTATCCACGTAATGGAATAACCGAATTGTTTTCTCTTTGATCTTTGAACAGTAAAGAGGTAAACAAAATAAAAAAAAGTTCCGTTCTTCCTCATGGTCCATATCTAACTTTGGTAAGAGTCAGTTCATCGAAATAGAAAATTTATGAAGAATTCAGTTGGAATAAATTGCCTACCATTTGTATTCCTTTTACTTTTTTTACTTTCAAAATACGAACACGGAAATAATTGAAATATTTCTTTGATTGAAAGAGTATTCTTCATATATATTTATTATTCATAGAATACATTACTCAACTAAAATCCAAGAGAATTTCGAAATGAAGATATTTTTCATTTCTATTTCAATTTAAAAATAAAATTTTAAATTGAAATAGTGAAATTTTAAATAAAAAAAACTTTGCCGAACGATCTATAAAAAAAAAGTGATACTGTTTAGTTCCTAAACTCAATTAGTAGTACTTCTAGAGTCCACTCCTTCCCCATACTACTAGTGAAAGGGAAAACGTAAAGACTACCATTAAAGCAGCCCAAGCGAGATTTACTATATCCATGTGAATTATGTCCTCTATCTCTATGAAGGAATTATTCAATTATTGTTCACTAATAAATAATAGGGGAATCACTGGCGCAGAGTCAAAAAGTTATTCTGACCCAACACCGTTGATGAAACAATCCAATAAATCCAATTATAACAAGTTCTTATACGATTTCTAGTATAATTAGAAAAGATTAAGCCCAAGCAAAATATGCGGAAACCCCCTTGGAAGTATCAAAGAAATGATACTAACATGTAGAAAAAAACCTATGC